GGTGGAATACCACAAAGAGAAAGTGTACCTAATAAAAAAGTAATTCTTGTAATTGGAATATATTTTGTTAACCCTCCCATAAGAACCATATTTTGACTTTTATCTGGTGAAAATCCAACAATGGATTCCATTGAATGAATAATGGATCCAGATCCTAAAAACAATAAAGCTTTCGAATAGGCATGAGTGATCAAATGGAATAAAGCAGCCCTATAAGAACCTATACCCAGAGCTAATATAATATAACCCAATTGAGACATGGTAGAATAAGCTAAACTTCTTTTAATATCTCTTTGAGCAAGAGCCAAAGTAGCTCCTAATAATACTGTTATTATACCTATTAAGGAAATAAGATTCATTATGTAAGGTATGACTATGAAAAGAGGAAGAAGACGAGCTACAAGAAAAATTCCTGCTGCTACCATAGTAGCAGCATGTATAAGAGCCGAAATGGGAGTGGGTCCTTCCATAGCATCAGGTAACCATATGTGAAGGGGGAATTGTGCAGATTTAGCAACTGCGCCGAGGAATAAAAAAGAAGCACAAAGAGTAATAAATAAAGAATTTACTCCATTATTATGAATTAATTTAGTAACTATTTCGAACAAATCTCGAAATTCTAAACTCCCCGTTATCCAATAAAATCCTAAAATTCCTAATAATAAACCAAAATCCCCTATACGATTGGTTACAAAAGCTTTTTGACAAGCACTTGCTGCAATTGGTCGTGTGAACCAAAAACCTATTAATAAATAGGAACACATTCCTACAAGTTCCCAAAAAATATAAATTTGTATTAAATTAGAACTAGTAACTAATCCCAACATAGAAGTATTGAAAAAACTCATATAAGCAAAAAATCTCAAATATCCTCGATCATGAGACATATAATTATCACTATAAATAAGAACCATGATTCCAACAGTAGTAATTAATATTGGCATAATAGAAGTAAGCGGATCAATCAAGTGTCCGAACTCTAAAGAAAAATCATTATTGACAGTCCAAGACCATAGATATTGATAGATAAAATTTCCGTTTATTTGCTGAATAGAAAGATTAACAGAAAATACCATAACTATAGTTAGCATCAAAACACTCGGAAAAGCCCACATACGTCGAATATTTTTTGTTGCTGCAGGAATAAGTAGAAGTCCAAATCCTATTAACATAGTAATAGGAAATGGAAGAAAAGGTATTATCCATGCATATTTATATGTATGTTCCATAAAAAACACAAATTTTCGTTTTTTTCTTATAATTGTTTCCAATTCACCAATTTTTATTGCTTTTTTTTATTGCTTTTGAAGAAAACAATAAAAAAATGAAAAAAAAAAGATATGAAACCTTAAATATTCTTATTTTACATTTTTCTTACTTTTTTCAGATATTTCAAAAATTTGAAAAAGTTATAAATTGTTGCTTAAATGCTTTATCCAAATAGCTCGATATAGAGCCATTTTTTAGTTATTAATTTTTTAACTAAAATATTCATTTTTGAAGTCGAAAAATATTTTTTTATAAAAAAAAGAGAAGGAGTATATGATATGGTTATATATTACTAGAATACTATTCTAGTAATATATAACCATATCATATACTATAGTAAGCAAAGAAAAAGTAAGAAAAGTAAGCAAAAATAACTATACCAATATCAGTAGAATATGGATACAGATATATAGTTTGCATCAATAAATCAACCAATTCTTCTAGTAATTTTAAAAAATTACTAGAAGAATTGGTTGATTGGATTGAAATCCAATAAGATAAGAAAATATCAGAAATCTTATAAAAATCCTCACTTCTTATATTCTAGAACTGAATAAAAAAAAACGTAAAATGAAAGTTCCTTTTCTTAGCTAACGGAATGTCTTGTTTAACATATTAATTACTAGAAAATTCCTTTTCAAATTTTTCTTTCTTTTCTTCTATTTTTTCCTAGTTTATTATATATGTAACACACATGTATATATAAACAATATATTTGTATTGTTTTAAAAAAAAGATTATCGACGAAATTAAATATAATATAAAAAATGACTAAAACTAAAAAAAAACGATCCATATTGATCAATACATGTCTTTCACATACAACAATAAAAAGGAAGAACTCTTTTTTTTATGGCAGTTCCAAAAAAACGTACTTCTATATCAAAAAAACGTATTCGTAGAAATATTTGGAAGAAAAAAGGAAATTTAGTTGCAATAAAAGCCTTTTCTTTAGCAAAGTCAGTTTCTACGAGAAATTCAAAAAGTTTTTTTGTTCGGCAAACAAATAAGAAAATCTTGGAATAATTTGAATTCCGTGATTTAAAGAACTTTTCCATATATAGAATATGAAAATTTTTCATTAACTTTTGTATTTATTTACCTCCTCAAGATTAGTTAGAACTAGCAGCTATTTTATGTCGAATATTAACTTATCTGTCTGCTAGTTTGGTTCTAAGTATTATTTTATTTCTTTTCCCAGTAGAAATTTTTTTTTCCATTAGGAAAAGAAATAAAATGTAATTATAATGAATATTAAAACTGTTTTATTATATGTCTATCTCAAGATCAAATGAAATTTGTTTTGTTTACTAATTATTATTCTATATTTAAATTATGTACATAACAAACAACAAATATTAATATATATATTATATATATATATATATATATTTTTTCTATATAATCACTATATAATTAGAATAATTAATTAAATTACACTAAATACATTAAAAAGTAGACTAAAAACAAGATTTTTATTTTTAGAAAACGAGTCTTTTTATTTCTAATTTAATTTATTAAATTTAGTAATTATATTTTTATATGTATAAAATCATCCTATTTATTTAATTTATATTTCTTTTTTTTTGATAAAAAAGATCTTTCTGAGTTTTCTAAGTGTTATTAAAAATAAAAAGAATACTTTAGTTTAAACAAAAGAGTTTAAAAGAACCCTTATTCATCCATTTCCTAAAGGATAACTATATCGGATTCTAGAATCTACATCTAGACGATTCAACATGAATTGACTATTATTATTTCAAGTAAGTAAGCCGCTATGGTGAAATTGGTAGACACGCTGCTCTTAGGAAGCAGTGCTAGAGCATCTCGGTTCGAGTCCGAGTGGCGGCATACTCTAAAAGAGATAGAATGGATCTTATAATGTATTTAATTCCCGATTTCAATTCTGTAATGAGACCCTTTTTATGTATGATATTTGCGACTTTAGAACATATATTAACTCATCTCTCTTTTTCGATCGTTTCAATTGTGATTGCGATTCATTTGATGATTCTATCAGTTCATGAAATCATCGGATTACGCCATTCGTCGGAAAAAGGAATGCTAGCTACTTTTTTTTCTCTAACAGGATTATTAGTTATTCGTTGGATTTCTTCGAGACATTTTCCATTAAGTAATTTATACGAGTCATTAATCTTCCTTTCGTGGAGTTTTTCCATTATTCATATGGTTTCCAAGCTATGGAATCAAAAAAATGATTTAAGCACAATAACCGCGCCAAGTGCCATTTTTACTCAAGGTTTCGCTACATCTGGTCTTTCAAGTAAAATGCATCAATCAGTAATATTAGTACCTGCTCTACAATCTCAGTGGTTAATGATGCATGTAAGTATGATGTTATTGAGCTATGCGGCTCTTTTATGTGGTTCGTTATTATCAGTCGCTTTTTTAGTCATTACATTTCGAAAAAACATCGATATTTTTTTTAGAAGCAAAAATTTATTAATATTAATTAAGTCATTTTTCTTTGGGAAGATCGAATACTTGAACGAAAAAAGAAGTGTTGTTAAAAGCACTTCTTTTCTTTCATTTCCAAATTATTATAAATATCAATTAATTCAGCGTTTGGATTATTGGAGTTATCGTGTTATTAGTTTAGGGTTTACCTTTTTAACCATAGGTATTCTTTCTGGAGCAGTATGGGCTAACGAAGCATGGGGGTCTTATTGGAATTGGGACCCCAAGGAAACTTGGGCATTTATTACTTGGACCATATTCGCGATTTATTCACATACTAGAACAAATCAAAGTTTGCACGGTACGAATTCGGCACTTGTAGCTTCTATAGGATTTCTTATAATTTGGATATGCTATTTTGGGATCAATCTATTAGGAATAGGTCTACATAGTTATGGTTCATTCACATAAAATCTAATTAAATTGTAGAAATTACATGCGGAATTAAGTAAGACATATATAACGAAAATTTGTGTGAGTTTTTAAGAACTGTTTGAATCTTAATTCAAACAGTTCTTAAAAACTTGGGATACATCTTTCTAATTCACTTTATTATTTTTTTTGTTGTACAGCGAATAGTTTCAAAAATATTATAATTGAAAATTATAAGACTTTCTATCTCATTAAGAAAAAAAACTATCTATGAAAATAATTAGATAGGATAGCTTGTATCTTGTCAACTGATAAAGAAAGAACGAAATCGGGATAAATACCAATTCCTATTACGGGTAAAAGGATACAGATTGAAACAAATAGTTCTCGTGGTCCAGAATCCACGAAATTTGAGTTTAGAACATTGAAAAAATTGTATCCATAGAACATTTGCCGTAACATAGATAACAAATAAATAGGAGTTAATATCATTCCAATTGCCATTACAAGGGTAATTAATATTTTTGGCATTAAAAGATATTTTGGACTGGTAATTAGTCCAAAAAATACTACTAATTCCGCAACAAAACCACTCATTCCCGGCAATGCAAGAGAAGCCATCGAGAAACTACTAAACATGGTAAATATTTTTGGCATTGGAATGGATATTCCCCCTATTTCGTCGAGATAAACAAGACGTATTCTATCACAACTCATTCCTACCAAGAAAAAAAGTGCAGCACCAATAAATCCATGAGAGAGTATTTGTAAAATGGCTCCGTTGAGTCCCATGTCGGTTATAGAACCAATTCCTATAATTGTGAAACCCATGTGCGATACAGAAGAATAGGCTATTCTTTTTTTTTTATTACGTTGACCAAGCGAGGTTGAAGCTGCATAAATTATTTGGATTGCCCCCACTATCACTAACCAGGGAGAAAATATAGAGTGAGCATGTGGTAATAATTCCATATTGATACGAATCAATCCATATGCTCCCATTTTTAATAAGATTCCCGCTAGAAGCATACATGTACTGTAATGTGCTTCTCCATGGGTATCTGGTAACCATGTATGTAGGGGTATAATCGGTGATTTGACAGCATAAGCAATAAGGAAGCCCAAATAGAATATTATTTCTAATGTCACAGGATATGACTGATTACCTAATCTGTCAAAATCCAATGTTGGTTCATTGGAACCATATAAACCCATACTTAGAACTCCTATTAAGAGAAAAATGGAACCCCCCGCAGTGTACAAAATAAACTTTGTAGCCGAGTACAAACGTTTCTTTCCTCCCCACATAGATAAAAGTAAGTAAACAGGAATTAATTCTAACTCCCACATGATAAAAAAAAGTAAAAGATCTCTAGAAGAAAATAATCCTATTTGACCACTGTACATTGCTAACATCAGGAAATAGAACAATCGCGAATTTCGAGTAACAGGCCAAGCTGCTAAAGTAGCTAAAGTAGTGATAAATCCTGTTAGTAAAATAGGTCCTATGGAAAGTCCGTCGATTCCCAGTCTCCAGTGAAAATTGAAAACATTTATCCATTTAGCATCCTCTTCTAATTGAATTAATGGATCATCCAATTGGAAATGATAACAGAAGACATAGGTTGTTATAAGGAGTTCTAATAAACAAATACATATTGTATACCATCTAAATACCTTATTCCCTTTATGAGGGAGAAAGAAAATTGAGGAACCCGCGAATATTGGCAAAACTACAAGTATTGTTAACCAAGGGAAATAACTCGTGATAAAGACAAGATGCGTTTTGACCAAAAAGCCCGTGCTCAATAAAATATATTCTTTTGAGCACGGGCTTTTGTCGGTAAAAAGGAATCAAATGATTCAAGTGGAATTTATTATAACGTATCAATAAGATAGACCCATGCTGCGAGTTGTTTCATGCCATAAATAAACACGGACACTCAAAAAATCTGTTGGACAGGCAGATTCACATCTTTTACAACCTACACAGTCTTCCGTTCTTGGCGCGGAAGCAATTTGCTTAGCTTTACATCCGTCCCAAGGTATCATTTCCAATACATCTGTGGGGCAGGCTCGTACACATTGAGTGCACCCTATACATGTATCATAAATTTTTACTGAATGTGACATTGGGTCTATAAATTCCAGTTTTGAACATAAAAAATTTTCGATCTGGTAAAGTAAAAAAAAAAAAATAATAATAAATTTATAATTATATAATTTATTATATATTTATATTTTCTTTATATATAGAAACCAGATGAATCAATGATTTATCAAAAAAAATCTTAAGAATCAAAATTTTTATAAATCTGTTCATCAGAAGACCAAGAGACTTTGATTTATCTTTCAACAACCATGATCATATGAGTCGCATGAATCACACGTGCAACTTCACGTTGACTAATGGATCGTCAATATTTCAATATAAATATATATTGAAATATTACTATACATATTAGTATTATTTGTAAATAAATATATAAAAGACACTGAAATGATATTTTATAGAAAGTTTTTTCTATAATTTCTATATATATATTCTATTTATATGTATTTATATTATAGTTATGGCTAATTTTTCAACAAACTTGATTGATTAATACGAGTTGATTTTCTGTTACGATAGATCGACGAAACAATAGCTAGCCCAATAGCAGCTTCCGCCGCTGCAATCGCTATAATAAAGATTGAGAAAATCTCGCCTTTTAATTGGCGACTATCAAATATATCAGAAAATAGTACGAGATTAATATTAACCGAATTTAGTATAAGTTCAAGACACATAAGTGCTCTAACCATGTTTCGACTTGTGATCAATCCATAGATACCGATTGCAAATAAATAGACACTCAAAAAAAGTACATGTTCGAACATGATTGACTAACTCCTGATGAACCTCGATTCGTTTCAATATGAACAAAAATTCAACCAAGTTGATTGACTAGAATAGAATCGAGCGATTACATAAAAAAGGGAATATTGACAGTAGATTAAACTAATTTTTTTTTATTCTAACTAAACTATTTATTATTGACGAGCCATAGTAATTGCACCTATCAAAGAAACTAAAAGAATTATAGAAATTAGTTCAAACGGAAGATAAAAATCTGTTGATAAATGAATTCCAATTTGTTGAACGTTGTTTATAAAGTCTTGCTCTATAATCTGATTTGATCTTGTAGTCCAAATAATTCCGTACCATGACGTATCTGCAATAGTAGTAATTAGTGAAAAAAGAATACTTATACAAACCAGTGAAGTGACTCCATCTCCAATAGTCCAAAGATAGGAGTCATTAGAATATTCTGAACCATTCACGAACATAACAGCAAATATGATTAAGACATTTATGGCTCCCACATAAATAAGAAGCTGGGCGGCAGCTACAAAAAAGGAGTTTGATGAAATATAGAATAAGGATATACAAACAAGAACCGATCCCAACGAAAAGGCGGAATAAATTGGATTAGTAAACAATACTACTCCTAGACCTCCTAATATAAGAAATGATCCCAGAAATACTACAAGTATATCATGTATTGGTCCAGGTAAATCCATTATGTATAAGAGAAAAATCAGTCAAAATGTTTCATGACCTTACTAAATAGTCCAGGAAAGAGAGGGGTGTTCCCCTTATTTTTTTTTTCTTATATATGACGAGTTTTTAATGCAATTAAATCTTAATATGGATGGATTACTGTGGATATAGATAAAGTTATTAAAATTATCGGCTAATCTTTTCTTTTTTCTTTTAAAGATTATAATTTTTAATATTTTAAAATAATTAAGAAAATACATATTCACAGTTTAAATCAAAGAATGATTCTCAATAATCAATAGTTAATAAGATAAGTTTTTTAGGTTCTCATAAAAAAAAAGAAGACTTGTTTCTGTTTATCTTTATATAAAAAAATATTAGTAATCAGTAATCGTTCTTGAATCAAGGGGTTTATCTTTATCCATTTTGATTTGACTGGAATTCATAATTGTTTGAATTGTGTAATCTCCAATTACTGACATTGGTAACCGACCTAATGCAATTTGATTATAATTTAATTCGTGACGATCATAAGTTGAAAGTTCATATTCTTCAGTCATTGATAAACAGTTTGTTGGACAATACTCGACACAATTACCACAAAATATACAGACTCCAAAATCAATACTATAATTAAACAATTGTTTCTTTTTAATCTCTCTTTTAAACCTCCAATCAACAACGGGTAGATCTATGGGACATACACGAACACATACCTCACAAGCAATACATTTATCAAATTCAAAATGAATTCTACCGCGGAAACGTTCTGATGTGATCGATTTTTCATAAGGATATTGAATAGTTACAGGTAAACGATTTGTATGGGATAGGGTAATTATGAAACTTTGACCAATGTACCTTGCCGCCCGTATTGTTTGTTGACCAAAATTTATGAACCCGGTCACCATAGGGAACATATTGTAGATCTCCGTGAATAATTTGATGTTTCTTTCTCTTGTTTAAGATCAGTTATGAATGGAGAATATCGTTATCTTATTCTATTCTTTATAGGTAAATAAGTTGGGAAGAAGTTGTCAATAATAGATTACCCAGAGAAATAGGTAAAAGAAATTTCCATCCAAAATTTAAAAGTTGGTCCATTCTCAGTCTAGGTAAAGTCCATCTTGCTATGATAGGAATGAACAAAAACAAATAAGCTTTAGCTAATGTAATAAATATACCAATTGTTATTCCAAAAACTCCTGTCATTTTATTTATTCCGAAAAATTCAGGAATAGATATATACGGAATAGAGAAATTCCACCCGCCTAAGTAAAGAACTGTTATAAATAATGAAGAAACTAATAAATTTAGGTAAGAAGCAAGGTAAAATAGAGCATATTTAATACCCGAATATTCTGTTTGATAACCTGCTACTAATTCCTCCTCTGCTTCTGGTAAATCAAAAGGTAATCTCTCACATTCTGCTAGAGAAGAAATTAGAAAAACAACAAACCCTATAGGCTGACGCCACAGATTCCACCCCCAAAAACCATATTTTGACTGTGACTCAACTATATCAACTGTACTTGAACTGTTAGATAATCATAGTCGATAATAACATTACTGTTCATATCGCTATTTCAAAACCGTACATGAGACCTCAGCTTCATACGGCTCCTTTATGGTCACAAATAAATGTAAGTACTTGTTTGGTATTATTGTAATTTTTAGATTCAAATTCTAATACCGGGAAGTCCAAAATTAGACCAACAAAATTCCGTTTGCTAGAATAAAAAAGCGCTTCCGAATTGATCTTTTCCATTAAAATTACAATTTCTCTTTATTCGGTAATAACTTAATCCTTAAATAAAATACTCGTTATATCAATAAATTAGGTTTTATCAATAACTCTAAAGAAAGAATTAGTTAGAAAGAATTGATCATTAATTCCAAATTTATGATTAAGAACTCCATGTATGTATATAGTAGATATGAATATTGAATGGGGAAAAGAAATAAGAAATAAATATCCTGTATCGTATTTTTTTGTTTCATTTTTCCCATTCAATATTTTGCATTCTATTTCTTTTGCTCCTGTCCTATTCTTCTTTCTCAGAGGAGAGGAGGTACTCTGAAAAAAAAAATAAAGGATTAATTCGTTTTTTATAGTCATTTCTTTAATCAATGAATAGGAGCATACTCGAGATCGGAATCGTGGAGAAGTACTACTTGGTCATTTCTACCAACTTAAAGTCCTCATTATGATTCATTTTATCCAAAGCTTTATGCAAAAAAATCTTTTTTTTTTTTTATCTAAAATTATCTTCATTACTAATCTTTTGTGTACCTTGGTGTTCCTAACTGTCCACTGATTTTTTATTGATCTCCAGTATGGTAATAAATACAAGACAGTAGTAGAAACCCCATACGGGTGACCTTTTGTACCCGCTTCAAGATCTGATAATTGGTCAAAGAATCTTAACCTTGGGGTAAACAGTTTATACTGCTTATGTTTCTATTCTCGTACATAGGGAATGAGATTTAATCCTCTTACTGCAAATTTATAAGCAGTTTGCTTTTACTCATCTAACTATCTAGCTTAATTCATCAACCCTAATGATAAATAAAAAAAGAAAATATCCATTGAATATAATATATTCAATTTCTTTATTCTATTTCTAGTTCTAGAACTAGAAAAGAGGGAAAATAATAATGTTCTGCCGAATCACACGTAGAGATATTGATAACACACATAGAGTTAATGGTATTTCATAACTGATAGATTGAGCAGCAGCCCGTAGACCACCTGAAAAAGAATATTTATTATTCGATCCATATCCTGACATAAGAAGTCCAATAGGGGCAATACTTGAAATGGAGATCCATAAAAAAACGCCTATACTAAGATCGGTCAAAACAAGGTGATATCCAAAAGGAATTACTAAATAACTTAGTAGAACAGATATGACCGCTATAGACGGTCCCGCGCTGAACAAACGAATATCTCCTCTAGATGGGAGGAGATCTTCTTTAAAAACTAATTTGGTTCCATCTGCTATAGCTTGAAGAATTCCCAATGGACCGGCATATTCAGGCCCAATGCGTTGTTGTATTGCTGCAGATATTTCTCTTTCTAACCACACAATTACTAGTACCCCTATTGTTATTCCCAATATAAGGGTGAAAATAAGAACAAAGATCCATATGAGTCCATAGACTTCTTTTAAAGATTCCGATCTAGAAAAAGAATTTATAGCTTGTATTTCCGCTTCTGTTATATCAATTATCATTTCAACGATCAACTTCTCCCATAATGATATCTATACTACCTAATATCGTCATGATATCTGCCAATTTCATTCTTTTAACTAGTTGAGGGAGAATTTGCAAATTGATAAAACCGGGTGGACGAATTTTCCATCTCCAAGGGAAAACACTACTATCTCCTATCAAATAAATTCCTAATTCTCCTTTTGGGGCTTCTACTCTCACATAAAGTTCTTGCTTCGACAATTCAAAATTGGGTGAAAGTTTTTTAGTAATAAATCTATATTCAAAATTATTCCATTCGGAATTTTTTGCTTTATTAAAACGTCGGACTTCTAAATTCTCATAAGGTCCTCCAGGAATTCCTTCTAGAGCCTGTTGAATAATTTTTATAGATTCCTTCATTTCACCGATTCGTACTAAATAACGAGCTAGCGAATCTCCTTCTTTTTGCCATTGGACTTCCCAATCAAATTTATTGTAACACTCATAACTATCAACTTTACGAAGATCCCATTGGATTCCGGAAGCCCGTAACATTGGTCCTGATAAACCCCAATTTATTGCCTCCTCTCCACCAATAATGCCCACTCCTTCAACTCGTTCCAAAAAAATAGGATTACGCGTAATAAGTTTTTGATATTCAACAATTCCTGTTAAAGAATAATCGCAAAAATCCAAACATTTCTCTATCCAGCCATAAGGTAAATCGGTAGCAACTCCCCCAATACGGAAATAATTATGCATCATTCGCATACCTGTAGCGGCTTCGAATAGATCATATAACAATTCCCTTTCTCTGAAAATATAGAAAAAGGGAGTCTGTGCACCGATATCTGCCATAAAAGGTCCAAGCCATAATAAATGAGAAGCTATACGACTCAGTTCTAGCATAATTATTCTAATGTAACTAGCTCTTTTAGGTACTTGAACGCTTTCTAATCGTTCTGGTGCATTTACTGTTATTGCTTCTGTGAACATAGTGGCTAAATAATCCCACCGTGTTACATAAGGCAAATATTGTATAATTGTTCGATTTTCCGCTATTTTTTCCATCCCTCTATGTAAATAACCCAATATGGGTTCACAATCAATAACATCTTCACCATCGAGAGTAACAATTAGTCGAAGAACACCATGCATTGATGGGTGGTGAGGACCCATATTCACTATCATGAGATCCTTTCTTGTAGCTGGTACAGTCATAACTTTTCTTCCTTAATTCAATTCAGTATTCCATGAATTTAGCAAAATGAAGTTGATCAAAATGCAAAATTTAATAACTAAAGAAAAAATTAAAACCAATCTTAAACTTAAAATTAACGAGTTTTTGACTCCCGAATACCCAACTGGTTAATCAATTTCTTATAACGTACTCGATTTTTCTTTGACAAATAATCCAACAGCCGTTGACGTTTTCCCAGAATTTTTCGTAGACCTCTTTGTGATAAAAAATCTTTTTTATGTAATTTTAAATGTGAAGTAAGTCTTTGTATCTTATCAGTGAAACTAAATACTTGAAATTCAACAGATCCACAGTTTTTTTCTTTTTCTTGTCGAATAGCCGAGATGAATGAATTTTTGACCATAAAAACAAAATTTTCTTTTTTTTTTCTTTTTCGCGAATTTTACCGATCAGGAAAAATAAAAATATTTATTATACGTATTATTTGCAGTTATTTGAATTTAGTACAAAAAAATTTCTCATTTCTTCATATAGAATTTTTTCTATCCAAATCAAATTTTCAATTTGATTTGGATAAAAAGGAACGATCCCCCTTTTTTTTAAGATTTTCCTATTCAGGAAAGAAAATGTTTTTTCGATAAAGAAAAATAGATATAAGATATAGAGGAAATATACTATGTTATATTTATATTTATTATATACTATTAATATAATTAAAGAATTTAAAGAATTCTGAATCGTGGATACATATGTATTCTTGATATACTGAAATTACTGCCATTATTGGTATCAAACCAATAACGATTCATACAAGCTAAATCTTCTAATCGATAATTGGGCCAAAGAAAAAATTTGAATTTAATGAATTTCTTTGTATATGTATTAAGATGTTTTTCCTTGTTCAAAAATTGTCCACAGTTGTTTATGTTGTTTTGATTACAGAATATTGGATTTCTACCCATAATATTCCAATTCTGAGAATTAAAACAAATGAAAATTCTCAATTCTCTACGACGTCTGGGGGATAGAATATTTTCAGGAACAAGGAAATCATAATAATTTTTGTTTTTAGTCATAAGTATATTGCTGTGTTGTGCAACAGATTCATCAAATTTTTTTTTATCAACATATTCTTTTTTTATTATGTATTTTCCATCAGTTTGGTGTTTAGTCTTATCAACCAATGAAATACCTATGGTTTGATATATAATATCTTTTCCATCCCCTTTCATAGATAGACGAATTGGTTCGACAATAAATATGCCTCTTTTTACCAATTCTGTAAGAGTTAGATCTTTCTGAATCAACATTACATCTAGATGCATCTCTCCTTTTTGAATTGAAGATATAGCTATTTCCTTTGGATCTATCAGTCTAAGTAGAAGACAATATACCTTTATATTATTGATCATTCTTTGATTCAAGAGATCATCCCATCTTAATTGAAAAAGAAAATATTTTTTCAAGAAGAAATTGAGTTCCGCTTCTTTCTTGCTCTTAGATTGTTTTTTTTTTCTACCTTTTTTAATGTCTGTTCCTGTATAATCTGTCTTAACATCTTTTTCATTTTGTTTTCGTAAATATAATACAAGATTTCCTTGACCTTGTTGTTCATTTTTTTTTTTTACATTGATCTTTTTACTTTTACTAATATTTTCATAGAAATAAAAATGAAAAATAAGTAATTTTGTAGGTATGATCCACGGTTTTATTTTATACGCATTAAAAAGTAGTACAAATTCTGGGAAAAACCAAGGTTCCAGATTTGATATGCTACGATAGAATTTTTCTTGATTCATTCCCATCCAATCAAAAAAGGAATTTTTTTGTAATTTTTGATAATTTAGATTTTTAGTATTTTTATGAATCTTGGTGTTATGAATCTTGGTGTTGATAGGCGTATTAGCCCGGGTCTCAATATCAATATTATTTCTAATACAGAAATGGGGAATTTTATAATTTAAAAATAGTCTATCCATATTTTTGTCCGTATCAATGAGAAATCTTTTTTTTAGATAATTATTAATAACTATCCTTATCAATCCATAAAATGGTTCGGGTTTTAGTGTATTGAAATTAGATGCAATTTTTTTGTTTTCCACTTCTTGTAATTGTAACGTTGATTCATAAATATATGAGTTTTTATTATCCTCAAAATTTATATATTTATATGATAAAATATCATATCCGAAATGTTTTTTCAATTTGTCTTTTTGACTCATCAATGAATTTACTGCATAGTAATTTTCTTTCATGTAATGAATTAATTGGTCTTTTTCTTTTTTATATAAATCCGATTTCGTTGAGTCTTTTTTTTGAATTATACGATATTGGTTGGCCCTATTTTGCCATTTTTTTGGCATTAAATAAGACCACTTAGTCCGAGATAAATTATATTGATAATGACCCCTTAACCACATTTTCCATTTATTCATTCTATACTTATGTATTTTCTTATGCTTTGGTTTGGAACCAAATATTCCTTGTGTTGTACAATAATTCTTTATTATATCTGTAAGAAAAGGATAGGTGTTATGATATTGAAGTACAGATTTCAAAGCATATTTGGTAAGTAATTGATTTTGCGAGAATTTGTAAAATATATATGCTTGGGACAAAGAAGATAAGTCCCAATAAATATTAGAATTTTTGTTGCTAATACTAAAATTAGTATTATAAAAAATATTATAAAACGACTTTTTTATAGTCGAAATAAAGTTCATTATTTTTTGATTTGTCTTTTCAATTCCTTCTTGATTTGTTTTATCATTATAAATGTATTTAGTTAAAATTTTGTTTGTTGATTTAAAACTTGGAATCTTAATGATACATAGTAATAGATTCATGTATATTTTTTCAAAGAAAGATTTTATAAAATAATGCGATTTACGTATTAATCGGATATTTTTTCTTTTAAATATTTGCCAAATATCCTTCTGTAATTCCGATCTTTTATCATCATAAGTTAGAACCATTTTTTTCTTGTCTTTTTTGATTCCTTTTATTTGACTCCTAATTGTGATTGTCTTATTAGCAAGATCTTTCATTTTTGTTTCGATGAGTGAATAATTTGCATTTTCGCAATTCAGGAATGGAATTGCAATTGTCGATTCGCGAAGAATCTGATTATTTATATTAGAATCTCTTCCATTTTTATTTTTAGTCGTTTCATATATTTTAACCCTACTCAATTTTAATATGGGTTTTACTTTTTCAAGTTCTTTCATTATTAGGTCCATAAATAGAATTATTTTGATGACCCATTTTGTTTTTTTTTTTGAAACTTTTAGAACCCCATTTCCTCTTTCTTTGAAAACTCTTATAACTTGTAAAATTTTCTTTTTCGCTTTTATCGTTTTTTTTTCGAGTTCTTTTAAAATGGGTTCAAAGAAAGAAGGTCGTTTTCGGGGAGACCCAAAAGGTAGCTCTGCTTCTCTTCCCCAAACTGTTAAAAAACAAAAGTTATCTTTTTTCTCTTTTTTTTGCCTTTGCTGATCTCCATGATTAAATCGTACCTTAGATCTTTGCCAAGGTTTCAGACAAAAAGGAAATAGAATCTTTATTTGAATACCCTCTCTTAACCAGTTTTTGGGAAATTCCGTTTCTGATAATTGAACACCATTATAAGTACATTTAACATGAATTTCTCCATTCCATTCCTTCCAATCCTCGTACCATTGGGGGTATTGAAACAATAACATACGACTAATATTTTTAGCTATTATTAATACGGGAAATAGAACATATTTTCTAAGAAAAGATTGGGTTACTAATATTAAACCTCTTATTGCTTGAGTAAATAGAAAGCTATTCCAAGCCTCTGATATTGCTATTCGTTCATTTTCCTCTTCTTTCTCTTTGTTTGTTTTCTCATTTTCTTTTGTATGTTCTTGCTCAAAATAATAAATTTGAGATTCTGAGGTTCTCCCTAACCAATTCCTAATTTTAAATATATTTAAAAACGAAAAAAACAATGTTTTGTCTATTCGATCCAAAAAAAGTGGAGAATGCGCATTTGCTTGAAATATTTTCAAGATAATTGTTTTACGTCTTTGAGCACGCATGGATCCTTTGATTATACCACGGCGAAAATCCGATTGTTGTGAGTAACGTATCAAAGCCACCTCGTCTTCTTCATCACTAGTATTACTAGTAGTATTATTAGTAGCACTCGAATTAGTACTCTGATCGTTATCAGTATAAATTATTATGCGTTTCCCTTTTCTTGACCGAATTTCAGGATCTTCCATCGATTCTTCGTCATCTTCTTCTTCCAAATCATCTGTTAATTTGTATGACCATCTAGAGACCTTTTTACTAATTTCTTCCATTCCAATAGAATTTTTTCTAATTTTTATTAGATCATTTGGATCAGTTGTAATTACATCGCATAACAATTTCAAAGATTTTATTTGACTTTCTGAATCTATTCCTTGCACACGTTCAAAATAAAATCTTTCAATTGAGGTTAAGGAATTCTCAATAGGATTCGATAAAAATTTCTCATCAGAATAAAACCTATTCTTTTTATGTTCAAATGTTTGAGAATTTTTAGGAAATAGACCATGAATTTTATTTATCCACAATATTTCTAAGGAATCCACTCTTGAAGTTATTAAATCAGTCATGATTTCATCTGAATCTACATTTTTTATTGTTCCGCGATAAGGTCCATTCAAAAAGGGATCATACATTTTGGGTAAATATTCTTGTTCATGCTCATCATCACATAATCTGGTTCTTTTTTCTAGTATATTTAAAGCAAAAGATCCTTTCTCTTTTTCTAAATTTTGTATTCTACTTACAAATTCGTTCCTTAAGTTGTATTTTTTTTGTTCATTATTATAAATCCAATAATTATATAGGTCTTCGTGGTATAGTTTTTCTGTCGTGTAGAAAGAAATTTTTCGCTCTATCATTTCTGAAAAGGTTGATAAACTTGGCGGATATGTATATGAGATTAGATTTTTTCCTTTATTGGGGCATATATAAAAAAAATATTGTGCCATTTCATTTCGTATAGCATTTTCAAACCTATCATTTTTTAAATATCTCAATGGGCGGTTCCATCGTTTATAATCGAAAAGAAAAGTTACAATAGGTTTTTCAAACCAAAAATAAGTTTTCTCTTCTTTAAGTTTTCCCAATTCCCAATTATCTTGATGGATATCAAGATAAGAATCTTCGTAAACCGGGCTATCTTTGTCTTCTTTAGTGGATCCCTCTTGTTCCTGTTTCGTCTTCTTCGTTTCGTAAGTTGTTTCTACATCGCTTTCTTCCGTTTCTGAGGTTTCTTTCAGTTTCTTAGTACCAATAGGCGATGGCATTCTGCCTAAATAGTAGACACAGGTGATAAATAAGAGAATACTAAAGATTCTAGCCATAGAATTTCTCAATTCTGACACAAGGTACTTATTAGATCGAATCAAATGATTTTG